TGGCAGTTATAGTTTCAGAAATGTTGATTATTTATTTGATATCAGGGATATTTGGAGTTTGATCTCTGATGACACTTTTTTAGTTAGGGATAGTAATGGTGACAGTTTTTCTGTATGTTTTGATATTGAAAATCTGATTTTTGAGATTGACAATGATAGTTCTTTTCTGAGTGAACTAGAAAGTTTTTTTTCTAGTTATTTAAATAGTGGGTCTAAGAGAAACAATCACTACTATTATCATTACATATATGATACTCAATCTAGTTGGAATAATCACATTAATAGTTGCATTGATAATTATCTTCGTTTTGAAGTCAGTATTAATAGTTCCATTTCGGGTGGTACCGACAATTACAGTGACAGTTACATTTATAGTTTCATTTGTACTGAAAATGTAACTGGTAGTGAAAGTGGGAGTTCTGATATAAGAACTAGTAAAAATGGCAGTGATTTCAATATAAGAAGAAGATCTAATGATTTCGGTAGAAATAAAAAATACAGACATTTATGGGTTCAATGCGAAAATTGTTATGGATTAAATTATAAAAAATTTTTTAGGTCAAAAATGAATATTTGTGAACAGTGTGGATATCATTTGAAAATGAGCAGTTCAGATAGAATCGAACTTTCGATTGATCCGGGGACTTGGGATCCTATGGATGAAGATATGGTCTCTATAGACCCCATTGAATTTCATTCAGAGGGGGAACCCTATAGAGATCGTATCGATTCTTATCAAAGAAAGACAGGTTTAACTGAAGCTGTTCAAACAGGCATAGGTCAACTAAATGGCATTCCCATAGCAATTGGAGTTATGGATTTTAAGTTCATGGGAGGTAGTATGGGATCCGTAGTAGGCGAGAAAATCACCCGTTTGATCGAGTATGCTACTAATCGATCTTTACCTGTCATTATTGCGTGTGCTTCTGGAGGAGCGCGCATGCAAGAAGGAAGTTTGAGTTTGATGCAAATGGCTAAAATATCTTCCGCTTCATATAATTATCAATCAAATAAAAAATTATTCTATGTATCAATCCTTACATCTCCTACAACCGGTGGAGTAACAGCCAGTTTTGGTATGTTGGGAGATGTCATTGTTGCTGAACCTAATGCCCACATTGCATTTGCGGGTAAAAGAGTAATTGAACAAACATTGAATAAGACAGTACCCGATGGTTCACAAGCGGCTGAGTATTTATTCCATAAAGGCTTATTTGACCCAATTGTACCACGTAATCCTTTAAAAGGTGTTCTGAGTGAGTTATTTCAGCTCCACGGTTTCTTTCCCTTGAATCAAAATTCAAAAAATTAATAAAGTATAGCACTAAATTCAGTTATTTGTAGCGAACAAGTATTTAGTTCATCGTAATCAAAAAAAAACTAAAAAGAATGGTGTTTTCTTTGATGACATAAGTTCTACTTGTAATAAGAGTTAGAAGTTTCGGGTAATTACTTTTGATTTTTTCCTCCAGATCTATTTTTTTATCCTACCTCTATTCATGATTAGTAATCACGAACCTTCTATCAACAGGATAAAAAAGTGAATTTTTCCCTCCGAGGAATTAGAATTAGGGAAAATAAAAAAAAATTATCTGGCCTTCTTACGTATTAATATAGACAATAAAAAAAAATATCGAAATCCAAATAAAAAGAAATAAATATAAAATAGAGAATAGAAGTTATTTCTATATCTATCGATAACCCCCATTTTTTATTTTACTATGAATCCCCGTTTGTTGGATGGATCGAATTAGTTAGAGTTGCAAACTCCTAATAAAATCTTTTATTTTCATAATAAACTCCTTATTAGATTAGAAAGATAGAAAGAAATAAGGATGGGAGAAGAATAATAAAATATATTAATAAAGCGAATTATCATACATATTCGTGTAGAAAGATGAATAGGTACACTTATTTTATTTAGTTCTACATTCCTTGTACTTATTAACTACTTATAAATATTAATTTCTAAATATTAATAATTTATTAAATTTAATAAATTATTAATATTTAATTATAATATAATTATAATATAATTATAATATATAATATAAATATAATTATTAAATAATATATTTATATATAATAAATAATATTATAAATATAATACAGTTTATGATATATACTTAGGATAGATATACTTATCATATCATAAGATATCTTTCTCTTTCTAATAGATAGAAATATTAAATCGAGGCACCCATTCTATGACAGATCTCAACTTACCCTCTATTTTTGTGCCTTTAGTGGGCCTAGTATTTCCGGCAATTGCAATGGCTTCTTTATCTCTTCATGTCCAAAAAAATAAGATTGTCTAGATCCGATGGGACCAAATCTCATCAATTTATTTCAACACTGGATCATAATACAGATATTTATTTAGTGTAATATGGTACAATATGTGACTCTTTACGAACACAAATGAAAGAACTGTTATGCATGCGGATACATGATATCCGCATAAATGCATGTATATGCAGGTATAGCTGGTTAAATTAAAAATGGATCGGCGAATATTTTATTTAAATGGAAAGTCAATGTATCTAACAAATTACTTCTAACGGTTTACATCAGAATAGTGCTAGTTAATGAAAGTTACTTCGGGATCAAGAAAGTAAAATTCATTTGGGTTATTCTCTCAATTCCAATCGAATGTAACTGGATCTAGTAGAGTATGAATTGGCGATCAGAACATATATGGATAGAACTTATAATGGGGTCTCGAAAAACAAGTAATTTTTTCTGGGCCTGTATCCTTTTTTTAGGTTCACTAGGATTCTTAGTGGTTGGAACTTCCAGTTATCTTGGTAGGAATCTGATATCCGTATTTCCATCTCAGCAAATTCTTTTTTTTCCACAAGGGATCGTGATGTCTTTCTATGGGATCGCAGGTCTATTCATTAGCTCCTATTTGTGGTGCACAATTTCATGGAATGTGGGTAGTGGTTATGACCGATTCGATAGAAAAGAAGGAATAGTGTGTATTTTTCGTTGGGGATTTCCTGGAATAAATCGTCGCATCTTCCTTCGCTTACTTATGAGAGATATCCAATCCATCAGAATGGAGGTTAAAGAGGGTCTTTATCCTCGTCGTGTCCTTTATATGGAAATCAGAGGCCAAGGAGCCATTCCCTTGACTCGTACTGATGAGTATTTTACTCCACGAGAAATTGAACAAAAAGCTGCCGAATTGGCCTATTTCTTGCGCGTACCAATTGAAGTATTTTGAAATGAACTGAAGAAAAAATTGAAAAAAACTTGCTAATTTCCTTTTTAATACAACCGTCGACTCTATCTGATATTTCTCTGAAGTACGAGTTCTATAAAAAGGTATTGAACCCATGGATCTATTTCCTATTTTTGTCTAATAATTTAGATCTCGGATCTAGAAGGAAAGGAATATAGAAATAGAATAAGGGTCCTTTTAGGATAAAAATGAAAAAAAAAAAGAAAGCCGGGGTCTCCCTCCCATATATTTTATCCATAATATTTTTGCCCTGGTGGGTCTCTCTCTCATTTAATAAATGTCTGGAACCTTGGGTTACTAATTGGTGGAATACCGGGAAATCCGAAACTTTTTTGAATGATATTCAAGAGAAAAACGTTCTAGAAAGATTCATAGAATTGGAAGAACTATTCCTCTTGGATGAAATGATAAAGGAGTACCCGGAGACGCATATACAAAAACTTCGTATAGGAATACACAAGGAAACGATACAATTGGTCAAAACACACAATGAATATCATCTCCATATCATTTTGGATTTCTCGACAAATATAATTTGTTTCGCTATTCTAAGTGGTTATTTTATTCTGGGTAATGAAGAACTTGTCATTCTTAATTCTTGGATTCAGGAATTCCTCTATAACTTAAGTGACACAATAAAAGCTTTTTTGATTCTTTTAGTTACTGATTTATGGATCGGATTTCATTCGACCCATGGTTGGGAACTAATGATTGGTTCGGTCTACAACGATTTTGGATTGGTTCATAACGATCAAATTATATCTAGTCTTGTTTCCACTTTTCCAGTTATTCTAGATACAATTGTGAAATATTGGATCTTCTATTATTTAAATCGTGTATCTCCTTCACTTGTAGTCATTTATCATTCAATGAATGAATGAAGAACTCATTTGATCTCCTGATATCAATCAAATCAGAATCTTTCTTCGTATATAAAGAAAGCATTTTCAATCTTACTTAATTCTTTATACTTCTAGTTCTTCAAGGTATTCGTCCTATATTCCAGTACAATTATCCCAGTACAATGACAGACTCGTGTATAGGGAACTATACTAGCTACCTATCTAATTTATTGTAGAAATTCCGGGATCAATGATTGGACATGCAAAATAGAAATACTTTTTCTTGGGTAAAGGAACAGATGACTCAATCGATTTCTATATCGATCATGATATATGTAATAACTCGGGCATCTATTTCAAATGCATATCCCATTTTTGCGCAGCAGGGTTATGAAAACCCACGAGAAGCAACTGGACGAATTGTATGTGCCAATTGCCATTTAGCTAATAAGCCCGTGGATATTGAAGTTCCGCAAGCCGTGCTTCCTGATACTGTATTTGAAGCAGTTGTTCGAATCCCTTATGATATGCAACTGAAACAAGTTCTTGCTAATGGTAAAAAGGGGGCTTTGAATGTAGGGGCTGTTCTTATTTTACCCGAGGGATTCGAATTAGCCCCCCCCGATCGTATTTCTCCCGAGGTGAGAGAAAAGATGGGAAATCTGTCTTTTCAGAGTTATCGTCCCAATAAAAGAAATATTCTTGTGATAGGGCCTGTTCCCGGTCAGAAATATAGTGAAATCGCCTTTCCCATTCTTTCCCCCGACCCTGCTACGAGGAAAGACGTTCACTTCTTAAAATATCCCATATATGTAGGTGGGAACAGAGGAAGGGGTCAGATTTATCCTGATGGGAGCAAGAGTAACAATACAGTCTATAATGCTACATCAGCAGGTATAGTAAGCAGAATA